TTTAATGTAAGAAAAATTTTACGGAATTGCAACTATTCATTGCAAAGAATTCGGTTATAAGTCTAAGTAAATACTCAATACCCAAGTCGGCTTACAAAGTTGATCATGATATGATCAAGTACTTTATGGGTCGTCTCAGACTTTACAATTACTATGCTATCTCCAAAATAGTTGGAGACACAGGTTTACTTGTTACTAATTTCGTCTAGCCTATAGTTTTCTTTAGATCTCTTGTTTCACTCCGATAGTATTTTCGATGATATCAATGCAGAGGAAATAAATGCATTTATATACTATTCAATTTTCAATATTATAAATATTAAATAAAAGAAATACTAAATATAAGTAGGAAATTCATTAAGTGAAATAGATAAAGATTCTGTTTTATTTTGTATCTATTTCACTTAATTATACTAGATCTTACGGAGCCTGCTCGTGCACAACACGATTCGGATCTGATCATAGAAAAGATTCCCTTCAGGTGAACCAGCCTATCTTCTGTATAGGGGGTTACATAGTGGTTGGAACAAAGACACATTTGGTTGGGAATTAAAATGTGGCAGACAGATATCTACACAGACCAATCAATAGTTCAAGTCACACACTCCCATAATCTATTATCTCTTCGAAAAATTCCCTTCAACTCAACAATATTATTTATTTGACACGATTAGTTGAAGAGAAATATCCAAATCTATGTCTTATTATTTTCAATAATCCATACTTGTAGCAATAAAATTCGACTATTCCTCCTCTAAGTGATAAATGATTGATTACAAATATCTATTATATATCTTCTTTTTCTATAAAGGACCAGAAATACCTTGTTTACGTATCATTAGAAAGTGCATTAACATAAATACAGCAGTAAGAAGCGGCAATACAAAAGTGTGTAAACTATAAAAGCGAGTCAAGGTGGATTGCCCCACACTAGCACTTCCGCGCAATAATTCTACCAAGGAGGATCCTATTACAGGAATAGCGTCAGGTACACCTGTTACAATTTTCACCGCCCAATAACCAACTTGGTCCCGAGGTAAAGAATAACCAGTTACGCCAAACGATGCGGTCAATACTCCCAGAACCACACCTGTAACCCAAGTTAATTCGCGGGGTTTTTTAAATCCACCAGTGAGATACACACGAAAAACATGTAGAATCATCATTAGAACCATCATACTTGCCGACCATCGATGAACTGATCGGATTAACCAACCAAAGTTAGCTTCTGTCATTATGTATTGAACAGAGGAAAAAGCTTCAGTAACGGTCGGACGATAGTAAAAAGTCATAGCAAACCCCGTAGCTACTTGTACTAAAAAACAAGTAAGCGTAATCCCCCCTAAACAATAAAATATATTGACATGGGGAGGAACATATTTACTAGTTATATCATCCGCAATGGCCTGAATCTCAAGACGTTCTTCGAACCAATCATAGACTTTATTGAGATAGGTGATAATCCCCCTCTCAGAACTGTATATGAGACTTTCATCTCGTACAGCTCAAGCAAAACCACCCAAATAAAAATAATAGTCAGATATGGAATAGAAAGTTTGAAGCTTCTTAATCTTCGATTCAATCTTCTCTAAATGTATGAAAGAAGAAAAAATTATAGAGCTATTCTTTGGGGTGATAATACCAAAATATCAAGTTGGCTCAATCGTCTTTATGTTGATCCTTACGGGCCTCTTGAATACTCTCTTTACCTATTGATTTTTCTTTAATTTCTTTTTGTCTCTAATGTTCTAATGTGGCGTTTTTTACTTTCTTTAGTTTTGAATTGATAGGAATTCTCTTGTTAAGACCCTATGAACCGCGTAAAACCTCAGATTCATACTAGAACCACGATGATTCCCTAAAAAATCATAAACTAAGCCAAGGATTCCCTGAGTAAGAACGGGTGGCTCATCACGTATTCCATGAATTAGACAAAATGACTTAAAAAAAAAAAAGAAAAATAGTTCTTTTTTTTTTTTTTTAATCAAACTGTTTGATTGGAGTCCGGACACAAGGTCAAATAGTAAGTATGAATCATAGTTCAAATATTTCTTAATCTAGTTCATATAGTTCGTGTTCCAGATACGCAAATAAATATCCGACGAAGTAGAAGCATCTCTATCAAGGTGACAGACCTATTCTCTGTACTATCAATAGAATCAATTATAACAAGTCACACACTCATATTCCGGAAATACAGAAATAAAGAAATTCCACGATCGAACTACCAAAATAGAATAGGCAATAAATCCGAGTTCTAACTGATTAATTTTTTATTCAAAGCTAGGAATTTGTGGATTTAATTCATTGAAATTCCATCCAATAAAACGGAAGAGTTATAAATCTCTAAAATAATAGATAGAAATACCGCAAATAGAGCCATTGCGACACCCATAAAAGGAGTCGTTCCCCATCCGGGAGCTACTTTACCATATTCCGAATTCAATGGTTTTAATAAACTCCCTACAGTAGTTCGTCTTGAGTCCGATCTAGAACTGTT